AAGAAAAATCATTATTGATAATCCAAGACCATACATATTGATAGACAGAACTGCTATTTATTTGCTGAATAGACAGATTGATAGAAAAAATCATGACTATACTTAACAATAAAACACTCTGAAAAGCCCACATACGACGAAGACTCTTTGTTGCCGTCGGGAAAAGAAGAAGTCCTAGCCCTATTAACATAGGAACTGGAAGTGGAAGAAAAGGTATTATCCACGCATATTGATATGTCTGTTCCATAAAAAAAATTTTTATTCTTAATTAATTGTTTCCGATTCACCGGATCTTGCCTATTTCGAAAAAAGTTAATAAAAAATCAAGATATGCACTAACTTATTGAATCATTTTATATTAGTATTTATTCTGAGTCTTTTTAAAATCGTTCAAAAAAAAAAAAAGAAGTTATAATTGGTCAACTTATATGCCCAAGTGACATATAAAAACGAATACTGATAATAGTAAAATAACAATAGAGCAAGGATCAAAATTTAAGCTAAAAAGAGTACTTTATCCTGATATGAATTATATGATTAACTAAGAGCATCGGTCTAATGAAAAAAAACCTTGATTTTAGTTAGTTTATTCCAACTCATTAACTAATTCATTATGGGATTGCTTTTCAATCAAAACAATTTATTAGTAAAGTTATTAGTAAAGTTTAGAAGATTATAGATCTAAAATGAACTTTTTTGATCGATAAAGAATAAAAAATGACTGAGATATTTTTTATGAAACCACGTATCCTTTAACAGATTTATTAATAGTCTCGTTCAAATTTTCAAATTGAAGGTTTATTGTTTTCTCAAGTTTGACTAAAAAAAGACTCAATTTTTCAGTCAAAAGTTTATAATCCTTTGAGGGATTTTATTCTATGTAAATAAAGTATAGAATGAGTAAAATAAGGGTCTTTTAGGTTCTTTATTGATTTTATTAAGTTTGATTTAGTAGATTATAAAGAGATAACTTTGAGAGATAAACAACGAGAACTAAAAGTTCCAAACCAAAATGTTTGGATTTACTAATAGCGTATGGAATCAAAATTTTGTTATTTTGAGTCATTTTTTATAAAATTTTCACCGATCTTTGACATATCTAAATCTAAATTTCTTTTTTATGAAAAGAATCTTATTTAGACAAAAAATAGATATAGATAATGAATAAGAAAAAAGAATTCGTTTTGAACAATAGATGTCTTTCACATCCAACTATAACAACGAGTAACTTTTAAATGGCAGTTCCAAAAAAACGTACTTCGATATCAAAAAAGCGTATTCGTAAAAATATTTGGAAAAGGAAAGGATATGGGGCGTCGTTAAAAGCTTTGTCATTAGGGAAATCTCTTTCTACCGGTAATTCAAAAAGTTTTTTTGTACGACAAACAAATAAGTCCTAAAATATAAGTCCTAAAATATCGGAATAATCAGAATGGATTTTACTAAAAAAAAAAAAAAAAAAAAAGTCTCAGTAATTTGTTAATATCAAAGTTAATCTAAAATGAACAATTGGCAGTCCCTATTCTAATCAATATGAAATAGACCCTTCATTTTAGAAAAGAATTCTTCTGTTTTCGGAAAAAAGAAGAATCAAGAAAAAAATACAAAATTTTTTCTTTCTTTTTAGTATATTTTCACTCAAATTTTGGTGGTGGGGAGTCTTCTTTTCCCCATCGACCTTTACAATTACAAGAATGAAAAATTTTTCTGTTTTTCGGGAAGGCCAGATATAAGATTTTTAGTTCAAATTAATGACGTGTTGAAACTAATTCATTCCGTGTTAAAAATTTTTGAATAACTTTCTGACTTCTTAATTTATTTATTACTTAATTTATATTTATTTATTTCTTAATTTATTTATTATATGTTAATTTATTTACGATATGGATATGTAATGAGTTTTCTATATATCGATATCTCCAATTTTCAGTCCAATCAAAAAAAGAACTTAATTTGTGCACTATTTTGTACAAAAAATGTGTCAATTTGGAGTAATCTAAAATAGACATATTTTCAATTCATTGAAAAATTTTTTTTTTTCAATTTATGAAATTAGATAAACCATAAAGAATGACAAAAAAAGTAAATAAAATTAAATAAAATGAAACTAATGAACCTTCAAATTGACTTTTGAACTCATTTTTTTATCATTTACTAATTGAATCTTTACTAAAAAAACTGATTTGGTTGAATTGACTTGTTCAATCTCGATCTCGACGATTGAATATAAATAGGCTATTATGAGTTCGAGCAAGCCGCTATGGTGAAATCGGTAGACACGCTGCTCTTAGGAAGCAGTGCTAGAGCATCTCGGTTCGAGTCCGAGTGGCGGCATGCCATCTTCTAAAAGATATCCAATAGATCCTATAATAAAAAAAAATTCCCATTTCTTTTTCTTAATTAATATAGGGGATCCCCCCCGCCCTTTTTCATTTTTATGATATTTTCAACTTTAGAGCATCTATTAACTCATATTTCTTTTTCTATTGTTTCAATTGTA